TCGTTGCATACCTTGATCCACTACTGTACGAATAGCGTTTCCTGCTGCTGTTTGAGCAGCAAATGGTGTCCCTCTTCTTGTACCCTTGAATCCACAAGTACCGGCCGAGGACCAAGAAACAACCCGACCCCGTACATCTGTAACAGTCACAATGGTATTGTTGAAACTTGCTTGAACATGAATAACTCCCTTTGGTAGTCTACGTGTACTTTTACGTGAACCAATACGTCCATTCCTACGTGAACCAATTCTTGGTATAGGTTTTGCCATATTTTAGCATCTCATAAATATGAGTCAGAGATATATGGATATATCCATTTCATGTTAAAACAGATCTTTTATTTTTATTTGTACATTTGGGGTCCTTTAGAGAGTTCCTTTTAGAAAAATTATCCTTGTCTTTGTTTATGTCTTGGGTTGGAACAGATTACGATAATTCGTCCCCGCCTACGGATCAGTCGACATTTTTCACAAATTTTACGAACAGAGGCCCTGATTTTCATATTTTGCATTCCTTAACTTAAACTTAATTCCTAATCTACTTCGTGGAAGAAAATAAGTTTCTTGAAATTTCATTTAAAATCTCGACTTGTATCTCCCCAAAAGTAATCTTAAATCACCTAATCGTTCGAGTTCGAATCTTTGTTGCGGAGTCTAAAAATTATACGCCCTCGAGTTGAATCATAACGACTTACCTCAATTTTGACTCTATCTCCTGGTAGTATCCGTATAAAACTACGTCGGATCCTTCCTGAAACATAACCTAGAATCAGATCTTCATTATCTAAACGAACCCGGAACATACCGTTGGGAAGTGATTCAGTAATTAAACCTTCATGAACCCATTTTTGTTCCTTCATTCCAGGTAAAACCCCCTTGAAATATCAACTAATGGAGGAGGAGTGATATTAGATAACTCTTTATCTTTTTTTTTTTCACAAATAATCAATTTCATATCTAATTTTGATAGTCGAAGGATTACCATATATAACACAAGATTTCTCCCCCGATTCCTTCTAATCGAGCTTCTCGGTCTGTCATTATACCTCGAGAAGTAGAAATAATTACAATCCCTATACCACCTAAAATTCTAGGAATTCTTTGATAGTTAGAATAGATTCGTAGACCAGGTCGACTTATCCGTTTTAAATTTAAAATAGTTTGAGATGGCCCCTTCCTATTTCTTCTATGTTGTAGGGTTAAAACCAAAAAATCTTTGTTGTTTTCCCGATGTTTTCTCACGTTTTCTATAAAACCTTCTCTTAAAAGTATTTTTACAATGCTTTCAGTGATGCTAGTAGATGATATTCGAACCGTTACTTTTCTATGCATGTCAGCATTTCGTATAGAGGTTATTATGTCAGCAATAGTGTCCCTACCCATAATGAACTAAAATTTGTGGTTCCTCAAAATTTGGATATAATAAACATGATATTTTTTGTTATGAAGTAACATTATTAAAGGTATATACGTGAGACACAATCTATTAATCATTCAAAATACTCTACTATATAACTCTATATGATGATGATGTTCTTATCTTATAATACTTCAGGGGCTAATGACACTATTTTAGTAAAATTTAACTTTCTTAATTCTCGGGCGATCGCACCAAAAACTCGAGTTCCTTTTGGATTTCCTTCTTCATCAATGACAACTGCAGCATTGTCATCATATCGTATTATCATACCATTATCGCGTTTGAGTTCTTTACAAGTACGTACAATTACAGCTCTGATCACTTCCGATCTTTTTAGGGGCATATTTGGTACTGCTTCTTTGATCACAGCAACAATAACATCACCAATATGAGCATATCGGCGATTACTAGCTCCTAGTATTCGAATACACATCAATTCTCGGGCCCCGCTGTTATCTGCTACATTCAAATAGGTCTGGGGTTGAATCATATCATTTTTTTTATCTGTTCTTTCAATGCAAAACAAAAGGGGCTAAAAAAAAAAAAAGAAACCTGCAATTGCTTTTTTATTCCAAGAACTCTTTCTTTTGGTTATACGTTTCTATCACGAAATAATGAATTGAGTTCGTATAGGCATTTTGGATGCCGCTATTGAAATAGCCTTTCGAGCTATATTTTCTGCTACTCCACCCATTTCATAAAGTATTCTACCTGGTTTAACAACAGCTACCCAATATTCGGGAGATCCTTTACCCGACCCCATACGTGTTTCCGCAGGTCTTACTGTAACGGGTTTGTCTGGAAATATACGTACCCATATTTTTCCACCACGGCGGGCATTTCGTGTCATTGCTCGTCGCCCTGCTTCTATTTGTCTAGATGTGATCCAAGCGGGTTCAAGTGCCTGAAGAGCATATCGACCGAAACAAATAGAATTACCTCGATACGATATTCCCTTCATTCTTCCTCTATGTTGTTTACGGAATCTGGTTCTTTTGGGGTTATAGTTGATGGTTGTTTCGCAATGCCATCTCTACTACAGAACTGGACATGAAAGTTTCTTCTCATCCAGCTCCTCGC